CATTAACCAAGAAGCGATGGGAACGATGGAACCTGTGAATACAGAAGATTCAATTGAAAATGAATCCTGATGATTCATCGGGAAGGATGGCGGAACAAACCAGGGATCAATTCATCTATTTTTAAAAATGAGAAGCTAACCCTATGAAACTGAAATAGATATTGAAAGAGTAAATATTCGCCCGCGAAAATTCCTTTTTTTATTGGATTGTTAACCAATAAAAAAACGATATACAAAATAGGAATAAAATAGATTATCTATTTCGTTATATCTTCAAGTATAAAAATATCTAATAAACTACGAAATTGAAGAATACCTAAAGAATCTATTGATTCCGTGTATTATTACATGTATGTCTAAATTCAATATTATTATTCTATTAATTTATAATTATAATTTTTTCATTCGCGAGGAGCCGGATGAGAAGAAACTCTCATGTCCGGTTCTGGAGTAGAGATGGAATTACGAAAAAACCATCAACTATAACCCAAAAAGAACCAGATTCCGTAAACAACATAGAGGAAGAATGAAAGGAATGTCTTATCGTGGGAATCGTATTTGCTTCGGAAAATATGCTCTTCAGGCACTTGAACCTGCTTGGATCACGTCTAGACAAATCGAAGCGGGGCGACGAGCAATGACACGAAATGCAAGGCGCGGTGGAAAAATATGGGTACGTATATTTCCCGACAAACCGGTTACATTAAGACCTGCGGAAACACGTATGGGTTCGGGGAAAGGATCCCCCGAATATTGGGTAGCTGTTGTCAAACCAGGTCGAATACTTTATGAAATAAGTGGAGTAGCCGAAAATATAGCCCGAAGGGCTATCTCAATAGCGGCATCTAAAATGCCTATACGAACGCAATTCATTATTTCAGGATAGGAATGTAAAACCAAAAGAAAAAGAAATAGATCTTGAGGGTAAAAACAACCGAAGATTTTTTATTATTTTTTATTTTGGACAAACAATATTTCTTTTTCTTTTTCGCCCTTGGCATTTATTTTTGCATTGAAAGAACAGATCAAAAAAAGATATGATTCAACCTCAGACCTATTTGAATGTAGCAGACAATAGCGGGGCTCGAGAATTGATGTGTATTCGAATCATAGGAGCTAGCAATCGTCGCTATGCTCGTATTGGTGACGTTATTGTTGCTGTGATCAAAGAAGCAATACCCAATACGCCCTTAGAAAGATCCGAAGTGATCAGAGCTGTAATTGTACGTACCTGTAAAGAACTCAAACGCGACAATGGTATGATAATACGATATGATGACAATGCTGCAGTTATCATTGATCAAGAAGGAAATCCCAAAGGAACTCGAGTTTTTGGTGCGATTGCCCGGGAGTTAAGACAAAACTTTACTAAAATAGTTTCATTAGCTCCTGAGGTATTATAAGATGAGAAGTAGGATATTTGAATGAATATAGTAGATCGTGTATCACGTATATACCTTTCATTTTTAATTTTTGTTATTTAAATACAATTTCAGAAACATAAAAGAAATAAGAAACTAATAAAAAAATCATGTTGATTACATAAAAATTAGGGAGCACTACTTATTTTAATTTATCATGGGTAGGGACACTATTGCTGATATAATAACCTCTATACGAAATGCTGACATGAATAGAAAAGGAACGGTTCGAATAGCATCTACTAACATCACCGAAAACATTGTTAAAATACTTTTAAGAGAGGGCTTTATCGAAAACGCGAGAAAACATCAAGAAAGAAACAAATATTTTTTGGTTTTAACTCTGCGACATAGAAGAAATAGGAAAGGACCATATAGAAGTACTTTAAATTTAAAAAGAGTTAGCCGACCCGGTCTACGAATCTATTCTAACTATCAACGAATTCCGAGAATTTTAGGTGGAATGGGGATTGTAATTCTTTCTACCTCGAGAGGTATAATGACGGATCGGGAGGCTCGACTAGAAGGAATTGGCGGAGAAATTTTATGTTATATATGGTAATCCTTCTGATATCCGAATTGGATCCAAAATTTCCTATTTGTGAGAGAAAAGACGGGTTGTCTAATATCACTCCTCTATTAGTTGATACTTTAAGGGGGTCTTGCCTGGAATGAAAGAACAAAAATGGATTCATGAAGGTTTGATTGCTGAATCACTTCCTAACGGTATGTTCCGGGTTCGTTTAGATAATGAAGATCTGATTCTAGGTTATGTTTCAGGAAGGATACGACGTAGTTTTATACGGATCCTACCGGGAGATAGGGTTAAGATTGAATTAAGCCGTTATGATTCAACCAAAGGTCGTATAATTTATAGACTCCGCAACAAGGATTCAAACGACTAAATGGTTTTTCAACTTCAGCCCTCCTTCCCACGAGAATCAAATTCGAGGTTCAAAATTTCAAGAAACTTATTTTCTTCCAAGAAATATATTCGTAATTAAAAGTAAGGAATGGCAAATATGAAAATAAGGGCCTCTGTTCGTAAAATTTGTGAAAAATGTCGACTGATCCGGAGA